AATCTCTAATTCGAATCTTCCTCCCCAATCTGATATTATGGTGCCGGTATAGACCGAAATTCCGTTATGGTTCAATTCTGACCGGTAATAGATACCAGGGCTTTGCAATATTTGATTGATTACAATTCTGTATATTCCATTTACTATAGAAGTTCCCAGGGAATTCATTAGAGGAATGTTTCCAATAAAAATGGTTTGTTCTTGGATATCCCTACTGGTTTTCCAAATCAATCCCGCGGATACATATAATTCGGAGGAATATGTGAGTGATTCATATACAGCATCTTTTTCTTTTATCAAGGGTTCTACCAATTGATAGGTTTCCACAAATAATTGAAATTCCATTTCTTGATCTGTATCTTCCATTTTTGGAAACTTATAAAGTTCTTCTGTTAAGCCCTGATCAATGAACCTACAAAAACCTTCGAATTGTATCTGATTCAACCCGGGTATTGTATACATTCTCCCATTTCCACTCCCATTTATTTTGAATTTACCCATTTATAGATATAGAAAATATCCCATTATTTGCTCTCATTCTTCATCGAATCATATGAATCAATTTAGCAATAATGGAATTTCTATTTTTTTTTTTACTGAATCGCATGAAATTTTACCTAACTACGAATACAGAATGTATGAAATACCGAGGAGAAGAAATAAAATTTTATACTCCAATTGGAATTGGCATTTGCAACAGATATAATATAAATGGAAAGGAATTGAAAAATTCCACCTAGACTTACTTATGGTTTTTTTTTATAGAATATCCAATATTATGATATTACATTCCATATTATGATATTCCACATTCGAATTCGATTGGACACGGACACCAGAAAAAGAAATGAATCTGTTCGATGAGATAAAGACCTAATAATCAACAATATAGAATTTCTTTTTTTAGCACTTAACTTTTTCACGGCTTCAATTGTTCAAAAAAGAATTCGCAGAGAAGAGAGATATTTTTTTACCTATTTTTTTAGGCGAATTTTAAAAATGCGGGTGAAGTGCGTACTTTACTTGTATTTATTAAAATGAAACACGCGTGCTATAGCTATCTATATTGGTCTCTCTTTATTCTTTATTGCAGCCCTATTCGTTCGGGACAGCATATGTCATGTTCAATTTCTATTTTCTATTCAATCGATTTAATGAAAAATTGTCAAAATTGACGCACGATAATTTCCCGAAAATTCCCTATAGATATCAGATAAAAAGATATCGGATAAGATGAGAATATCTGTGTAATAATTTATGGTCTAGGGTTTACATATATTGATAATTGCTGTTATAATTGAAATGGAGAAGGTTTTTTTTTATTAAAAAAAAGAAATACTGATTTTATGTATCAATTTGAATTTTCTTATCTCATTAGGAAAAACCTATTTTTGATTCAAATCCAAGAATCGTTCATGAATTAACATTTCATTTACATTTAATAGTTAACGGTTCTGATTTGTCCTGAATTTTGACTTTTGTGACCGAAAGTTTACGTTTCTTTTTTATCGTTTTGGCGGCATGGCCGAGCGGTAAGGCGGGGGACTGCAAATCCTTTTTCCCCAGTTCAAATCCGGGTGTCGCCTGATCGACAAGAGAATTGAAATAGCTTATTTTATTTGGTTTTGCTGATATAAAACTTGACAATTTTTTTTTACAGCAGAAGCAAGCGGAGGAAAAGGACTCTTGAAACTTCTAAATTCTAAGCATCTGGAGATTTTTTTCTCTAAAATGCTGTAAATCTTTGTGTATCGGATTCAAGAAAGTATTATAGTCGTGAAAAGGAATCGGTAAATTTGGATAGGCTAGCCCCCACACTCCACTACTAATGTAGTGTCCGTCTACTGACTGGGTCGTGAATTTGATTGGATAGGAATAGGTCGGACAGGGAATCATTTTTAGTTGTAGAAGAAACTTTGGATACAGACTCATGAAAGTCTATGAGCGCTACGACATTTATTCCATATTAGTTAGATTGAATAGCTAATTGGTTTTCTTTTTTTTTTTTATTTATATAATTATAAAATCTATATATATATATTTATATATATATAGATTTTATATAGATTTTCATTTCATTCTATAATTCGAATATATTATTAATTATTAATATTAGAAAAATATTAGAAATAAAGAAAGAAAAAAAAATTCTTTCTTTTCGCTTTTCGGTAACCCCCTAGTGAAAGAGTTTAATAAGTAGTTTTCTGATTGTTTTACAGAGAAAATCGGGCGACGGTAAGGATTATATCAAATCGGAAATAGAAGTATGCGATAGATAGCGATCATTCTTGTTTTACTTAATGAAATGTAGGGCAACTAAAAATATAGGTGTTTTTCTTTTTATTCCTACCTGTTATGAATATTCATTTCCCTAATACCTGCAAGGGTGTCTCCAGATATTTTTGTTTGTGCTCAATGTTTTCCGATTCTACTAGAGATCATATAAGAACTTGTTAGATGTTATAGTTCGATTTATTGGATTCTTTCGTCAATAGTGTTAGGACAGAATTACTTTTTTTGACTCTGCGCCAGCGATTACACTATTATTAGTATTAGTGAACAATAATGAAATAATTCCTTCATATTGATATTGATAGAGATAGGGGGCATAATTCACATGGATATAGTAAGTCTCGCTTGGGCTGCTTTAATGGTAGTCTTTACATTTTCCCTTTCCCTCGTAGTATGGGGAAGAAGTGGACTTTAAAGATATTACGAATTTAGTTGAGGGAGCAAACTCAAACTGTATCAATTGTTTTATAGACGGTTCTGCAATTTTTTTAATTCATTAATTAACTTAGAAATTGAGAAATTGAATAAAAAAAAAAATACCTACATTTCGTAATTCTATTTGATTGGAATACTGTATTCGAATATATGTATATATAGAATATATATATTATGTATATATAGAATATATATATTCTATATAGAAAGATAAAGAAAGGACTCTTTCAATCAAATAAATATTTCAATTATTCCCATGTTCCTATTTGAAAAGGAAAAAGAATACAAATAATAAGAAATTGATTCTAATAAGAAATTGATTCCAACCAAATTCTTCCTAAAATTTCTAGGAAGATGAAATGACCCTATATATATCTATATATAGATATATAGACAATGAGGAACCGCAGAACCTTTTTATCCCCCCCCCTTTTTTTTCAAAAGAGTTCTGTTATTAGTTATTCTATTAAGGGATACACACTTTCTATGGGAAACAAGATAGACATAGTGGTTGTCTAAGTCTAACGAGATACTACACATAATAAGATATTCCCGTTGCCTTAGGTGAGTCACATTATTACGTGCTTATGCTTACCACTTATTTTTTGATTTGGTTTATTAGTTTCGAAATGGAGTTTATGCTTTATTGAACTCATTTCCTATCATGGTTCAAACATTAAAAATCGATTGGGTTTTACTAATCTTTTAGAAATAGGAAAAAGTTTCCCATAGAACCGGGGGATCATCTGTCAACTATTTAATCAACTACTTCTTTGTAATACTAAAAAGATTACTTGATTTTTTTTTTAATATGATGATTGGTCTTGAAAATAATCATAAATCTATATAAATCTTAATCTCGGAAGAATAAGAGGTGTCCTTCTTTTTTTTTATTATTTCCGATTGATTGGAACCAATACAAATCAAATAGATAATAGATGAAAAAAAAACTGGGGGGCGCTATGTACATTACATATCTGTGATTGCTATATATATGAATAGGAAGATACATATTGTAGATTGATCCATATTAAAGTATCTTTCTTTTTATATACTACAATAACAATAATAGATAGTTTGGTAGAAAGAAATAAAAGCTATTTCTTTCTACCAAACTAAACTATCCGATTTCATAGAAATCTGCTGATTCTAGTCCGATCATTTCATTGAAGACTAAGACACGAAATGGAAATCCTTTTGCATTTTTTTCTTGATTGCATTGATAAGAACAAAGAAGTCAATAAATTAATCACTTTGACTTACTGTTTTTACGTAAATTATAAGTACAAAGGCAGTAGGAACTAGAATGAACAGTGCAGTAGCAATAAACGCTAGAATATTGACTTCCATAATCTCATCATTTCATTTCTCTTTAATTCGCAATAACTCGGGATTTAATCCCATAGAGATGAAAAATCTTTCGTCGGTAAATTCAATGGGATAATAAAAATGACATCTCGATGATATCGAATCGGATCAATATCATGAATAACAATATCTGAGCTATCAACTCGATTCATCGTCGAGAATTGAATAGTATAACATAGGAAGATCTTTTATCCATACCGAATTCCAAATTGGATTATTGATCCAATCAATAATTCCTTTTTTATTTATTTTTTGTATTTCTTTTTTTTTTTAAGAGTTTGTTTGTTCTTTCTTCAGCGGGACTCTTCTCTTAAACTAAAAATTATCGAGAGGGAGTTTGATCTTTCTTTTTTTTATTAATATTCTCCTACTTGCATTAGGAATAGGACACATGTATCAAAAGTTCAGTGTTAAATTTGAATGAGATAGATTGTTTCAAATTCCAATAATTAGTAATTGAAATTAGTTACACAAAATCGGGGCAAGATAAGGGATATACTTTGAATCTTAAAGTATTCGAATCAACTATGTTCAACTTCTTTTGTATTGTGAAAATTCCATTTGTGGGTGTGTTCGTGGTAAACATATATAGTACTCTATTCCATTCCACATATGTTTCTTTCCCACCAATCAATATTAGTTGACAAAATAGAAATTACCATATTGGTTTGATGAGAAATGTGAAACGAAAAAGAAAAAAAAGAAATAAAGAAAGGGGGGTCCTAGTTAGGAATAAAATTCTGTTCTATTCCCTTTCACAGAAAATGGAGAGATAAATTGATGTATTTTTTTATTGGATTTGTATCCATCGGGACTGACGGGGCTCGAACCCGCAGCTTCCGCCTTGACAGGGCGGTGCTCTGACCAATTGAACTACAGTCCCAGGGAAAAAAGCGTAGAGCGTACATATTCTTACCATTTCATTCAAACCTCTTCATTTCCATTTTCGATTAGAATCGTTGTGTTGTAACTGACAGAGGCGGGACTGATATATTGAGATCTACACGGATATGCACTTTAGCGAGATCGACACGGATTACTAGTAATCTTTTAGTAATCTTTTCGTTATTGCCAAATCGATTGAAAATCAATCTTTCAATGAATCAAGGAAAAAAGAGTTTTTTTATTTACTTTACCCCCCCTTTCTTTCCTTATACTTTATACTTACAGATCCTGATAGGATTAGCAAGATTTGAATTTTTGGAAAAATACGTAATCAAAGAAGAAAGGCAGGTAAGGTATGTATCCATTTTTTATTCTTCCATATCGGCACATCGGGTATTTCCGGAGAACAACAAATGGTTATATCATTTCATGGTGGATCGGCGAATTATTGGGTTGGGCCGAGCTGGATTTGAACCAGCGTAGACATATTGCCAACGAATTTACAGTCCGTCCCCATTAACCGCTCGGGCATCGACCCAGGAAGAGTCAATCTCAGTCTTTATTGAAAATCCCAGGATCAACTTCCTTTAGTAGTACCCTACCCCCAGGGGAAGTCGAATCCCCGCTGCCTCCTTGAAAGAGAGATGTCCTAAACCACTAGACGATGGGGGCATACTTGCCCAACCGCCATTATATTATGTTCATAGTATGAACAGTTTTTTGAAATTGTCAATATAATGCTCGATCAGAAGGATTTTTCCGTCTGTCATAAGTCCATAAGAATTTTTGGATTCCTCATTTCGATTTTTAAATTGTTCATTCCAATGGCTACTCTAGAATTCTAAAAAAAAAAAAAAATACAAAAAATAAAAAATACGAAGGATAGAACAGGACCCTTTCTTTCGGAGAATGATTGGTTTACCGGAAAGGGCGAGGGGTTTAAACTTCATTTTTTTTTCACATTCATTGATTCATTCATTGTTAAGATTCGATGGGCATATTTCTATCTCACACTAAGCCGGGAAATAAAAAGGAAATTAAAAACCGATAATCAATCTGGAAATCTGGGAAGAGGGATAGGGATCAACAAGTTATTGAAAATTGTTTTTCAATAAGAATTTGGTTGAGGAACAAATGGAATCCATTTATCAATGATTCGAGGAAATTTCTTGGATATATTCTATATTGATTGGGTATATTATATATTGAATTGGCGGGTACATGGAGCAATCCCATTAGGATCGGTTTTCAAATAATTCATTGCATTGATATTTATCAAATCCAATATCAATAAACCAAAACCATTTTACCCTTTCTCTATACTATACTCACTAGGTAAATTCCATTTATTGTTCCGTAATAAACCACTATAAAATATATCTATGTACATATATTCTATTTGAATAGAATTCAATATAATTCTAATAATTAGAATATAGTATATAATTCAAATATAGTAGAATAGAGAATAAGTATCCATATAAATAGGAGCATATGCAATACTAAATATATGTACTAGACTCATAGTGTCTAGTTACTTATTCAGGAATTGAATCAAAGGGGCCCTTTTAACTCAGTGGTAGAGTAACGCCATGGTAAGGCGTAAGTCATCGGTTCAAATCCGATAAGGGGCTTTTTTGCATAAAAACCCAATGGTAGTATTCCTATTTGAGGGGAGAGGATATTGTTTATATTTGTAATAAAAAAGTAAGGAATTTTCGAATTTCATTCGAAAAGGAAAATGGAATTAGGAAATTTTGAATTCTAAAAAATGAGAATAGAATAATTCTAATGTAATTCTAGTTAGAAAGGTGAACATTTTTTTTTTATAATGAATAATGATAAGTCATCTCATTTAATTGCCAGATATTCCTATTTTTCTGTTATTCCAATCCAAATTCATTGGAAAGATTATCAATCAAAAAAATAAAAAGTAAGTGGACCTAACCCATTGAATCATGACTATATCTACTATTCTGATATTCAAATTCAATATAAAAATAGAGATGAAATTCTCTTTTATTTCATTTTCCATCTTTCTTTGGTTTGAACTCCAGAAGAATCTGTCGATATTTCCGATTAAATCTTCTTGTTCCTAGGAGTTCCATAGGAAGAAATTGCTATTCCCTTCCTCCACGGAAGAAAGGGTTATTCCAAGTCCCAAAAGTCATTTTTCATTTTCAATATCTTTCTTTGATTTCAGAGAACACAAGAAAAGATCAATTTACATTTCCATTTCTATAAGATAAGATATAGATATCGAAAATCAATCTATCAAATCATGGCTTTCCGTATCAAATGGTTTCATATCGAGGCATATGATATTTTTTCCGGCAATTGATGGATGCGAGAAAGAGACTTTCACTTCGAGTCTCTTATTATTAAATTCAATACAATATTAAGGAAACTCATTCTATTTTTTTTTTTTGACAGATAAAAAAAATAGAATTTGGAGTTTTCTATTAATCAGAAAGAAAGGAAAATATAACAAAATAGAACAAAGAAGAAATATAGAACAAA